TTGTGGTAAGAATGGGTTTCGCTCTAGTGCCCGAAAATAATATTCTAAAGCTTTCGTATGTTCTCCGTTACTTGTGTGAATAAGGCCTATGTTATAGAGTATATAACTTCGATCATAAGGATCAATTTCTAATCGCATAGCTTCATAATAATTCTGTAAAGCTTCTGCATAATTTCCTTCGGATTGAGCTGACATCCGTTACGGTCGTCATTCGATTCAAAAAATCTCCGTTTCAGAACCGTACATGAGATTTTCATCTCATACGGCTCCTCCTTTATGTGCATAATGATAATAATACGTGGAATCAAAAAAGATTGAAATATTCTCATTATAAACTAAGCGGGGCTGGTGTTTTTACAAGAAATCTCTAGCCAACCTTCTTGTAAAAGATCTTTACTTAACATCAAGCATGTTGGTATTAGATAAAAAGTTACTCCAACAATTTCTTTGTCTTCAACGCCCTTTAATTTGCAGGAATTAGTCACTTCAACAGTCTTCGATGGTTATACGGGTATCCAAAAAACGAACGAGATGGATGTTTGTTGTCCCAACCATTCTTGTTAGTCCCGATCCTGATAAGGAAAAGGGATAATTTATAACAAAGTTTTCGTGTGTTGATTCCTAGGAGTAGTGCTTCTTCCCCTATGCCCTCTATTGGTGGAGACCTAACCCATAGGTGTAACCTCCCGCTCAATACTCTAGAATCGACAATTGAAGCATCTGAGGCTGCATTAATCGGGGATACACGACAGAAGGGTTTGCTTTATTTACAAACTTCACCTTCAACAAGCGTAGATTTATTTCAATAATTTTTTTTCTATCCCGAATAATGTTGTCTTTCTCTTAAGACTGAGAGCAGTAAAAAATAGAAAAGAAAATAAATAAAAAAATAATCAAATCGCACCATCTCTGTAATAGGTGAATGCCTCTTTTTCTCCCGAAGTTGTCGGAATTATTCGTAATAAGATATTGGCTACAATTGAAAAGGTTTTATCAATAAAATTTCCATTTATCCCAGATCTAGACATAGGTGTATTAATCCATTCTATAATTTATTTTAATTTCATTTCGTGAGAAAATGATCCCACAAACAAAGGAATTGTACAGTACGAAATAACATAAAAACGGATTCATTAAAATAAAAAGGAAGACCTTTTACTCATACTCAAATTGTTTCGTTTTGACAGGAATCAATAAAAAAAAAAAAAAAATCCGGGGGACGGTTCATGAATTTGAAATCAATCTATGGGTTAAGAAGTTGGAGTAAGGAGTTGTTGTTGAAAAATCTAAAACTGGAAAAGCTTTTTAGAATTTTTATGAAAATTGAATAATGATCTAAAGATATCCATTAAACACAGTCTAAAAAAATGGATCAATCGTTGAATTCGTTTCAATTGAGAGATTAAATCCGGTATAAATATTAGAAAGGGCGGAAACCCCATCTTCGCAAACATGAATAGATATATCTTTATTTTACAATTTTTCACAAAAAAGATTTATGCGGAAGGATTTGTCTTTGATGAAAAGTTTTCTATTTTTAGAGTTCAATTTTTTAATAATTTTAATTCAATGTAGATACCTATCCAAAATAATATGAATTACTCACTATGTAACTCGGTTTTTTGGCCATAATCATTATGTAGGAGAGGTGGCCGAGTGGTTCAAGGCGTAGCATTGGAACTGCTATGTAGACTTTTGTTTACCGAGGGTTCGAATCCCTCTCTTTCCGTACTCTTCACCTAATTCACCAATGTTACTGACTGCAATGCATCAAATAAGAATGTATACTCCAACAGTTAGACCTTTCTTTTCTTTGATATCGATTATGTATTCCTAATCCAAATCTTCTGTGGTACGAAAAATACTGGGCAAAATGGACAAGGAATGAAAATCCCCTACCGATCTATGATACATGAATGAGATCAAAATCCCCAGATCAAACCCCTTACCTTACTTACCCCGGGTCCCTTTACTTAAGCCAAAATGGAGAGGTCAAAATTGTCCGAACCCTTGTTATTTTAGTTGGGGTTAAGTCTGACGAGAGTAATATTCTACAACTAGCAATTCATTTATTTTCAAACCGACCCATTTACTATCTATTATTTGATTGACGAATCCTTCATATTGGAATGGGTGAAGAGTCAAATGGTTTGGCAACTCCTCGCGGGGGGATGAATCAAGATAATTTTGAATCAGAGCCCTAGATTTTTGCTCATCCCTCACTGTAATAATATCTCGGGGTTTACAGCGATAACTTGGTATATCTACTATACGACCATTAACTAAAATATGTCTATGGTTAACTAATTGGCGGGCTTGAGGAATAGTCGAAGCCATACCCAATCGAAAAAGGATGTTATCCAAACGCATTTCAAGTAATTGTAGTAAAACCTGACCTGTTGATCCTTTGGCTTTTCCGGCGATACGAACGTATTTAAGTAATTGTTGTTCTGTAAGACCATAATGAAAGCGCAATTTTTGTTTTTCTTCTAAACGAATACGATATTGAGATTTTTTTCCGGGGCGCGATTGGTTTCTAAGATCGCTTCCGGCTCTAGGCTTTTTACTAGTTAGTCCCGGTAAAGCCCCCAGACGACGGATTTTTTTGAAACGAGGCCCTCTGTAACGTGACATAAAGACTCCTTATTTTTTATGAAATTTCATAAAACAAAATTAAAACTAAACTAAAATATGATAAATTAATCGAAATTTACTGAAGTATTGTATTACAAAGAATAATTAGAGGAATTGTATCAATATCCGGACCTTATTGTATATAAATAATTGTATTATATAAATAAAAAGAATTTAAAAATAAAAAGAATTTAAAATAATAATAAAAAAAAATTAAGGGTTCTTTTCTTGATTGATTTGTTCTACAGAGACCGAACTCCTCCAATCCCATTTTTATTCATAATTGGAAGTTCCTACGAGATGATAGGGTGACCCTTGGGAAAAGGGAAAGAAGTTTTTCGCTTTGATTTCACATTATCAATTATGTAAAAAATAAAAAATCAAACAAACGGAGAAAAGCCGGCTATCGGAATCGAACCGATGACCATCGCATTACAAATGCGATGCTCTAACCTCTGAGCTAAGCGGGCTCACATAACATAAATTGTACACGTATACTAATTTAGTAAACTACTGAGATATTAACTGCTCATTCTTAGCTATTTCATAAGAAATATGATATATAGAAAAATAGAAATTCATAAGAAATATGATATATAGAAAAATAGAAATATCAAAAATAGAATTTTAGAATTTCCAAACATATTGGATATTTGAATATTATAGAACATATCTATTAATATAGCGATATTATTAAATATCGCGATATAAAATTTTGATCTATTTCTCAAATATATGTTTATCAATAATAAATATCTTAATTAGCTTAATTAGATGGTAAGATTTTTTTACTATTCTATGTTTACTATTTTTTATTACATAATTTTATTATATTTCATATATATTTGATATATAGCTTATAATATTATTATTTATTATATATAATTCGAAATAATTTCATATTTAATTAATAAATAATTTGATTTTGAATTCTCTTCTAATTCTAAATTAAAGGAATGATTAGTTATAGCCATTTTATTAGTTTTAGTTATGGCTATTAATTTAATTTTAAATTAATAATACTCAAATCTTCCTTTTCGTTTTTTTGTTATGTTATAGAAGGCTTGCCCTAAGAATAACATGAAAGATAAAAGCGCAATCCAGATCATAATGAAACACTCCTCTGGTTTAATTCGGAAAGGTGAAAGCTAAGACGAAAAAAAAAAAAAAAAAGAATCGACCGTTCAAGTATTTTAAATTTCACGCTAAAAACGGTAGAAATAGGGGCATATATAAGTATAATAAATATATATTATACTATAATATATATGTTATGTGATCTATATTGAATTGATGATATAGAAATGATAGAATCATTTCTGATTGGACCAAATACGGGTCTCCGATAGAGATGAAAGAAAATATACAAGAAATCAAATAGTAGAAAAAACTTTTCAATATGGGAACCGGTATCTAATGAATTCAACCGGTCCAGCATAATAGAAATGAAAGAAAAGGGGGGGGGCGGCATCATGATGTGATCTTAATCACATCAAAAAAAAGAGGGGATATGGCGAAATTGGTAGACGCTACGGACTTAATTGGATTGAGCCTTGGTATGGAAACCTACCAAGTGAGAACTTTCAAATTCAGAGAAACCCTGGAATTAAAAATGGGCAATCCTGAGCCAAATCCTGTTTTATGAAAATAAACAAGGGTTTCATAAACCGAAAATAAAAAAGGATAGGTGCAGAGACTCAATGGAAGCTGTTCTAACAAATGGAGTTGGCTGCATTGTGTTAGTAAAGGAATCCTTCCATCGAAACTTCAGAAAGGATGAAGGATAAACCTATATACATACGTATAGTACTGAAATACTATCTCAAAATGATTAATGACGACCCAAATCTGTATTTTTTATATTTATATGAAAAATGAAAGACTTGTTGTGAATCGATTAAAAATTGAAAAAAGAATCGAATATTCATTGATCAAACCATTCACTCCACCGTAGTCTGATAGATCTTTTTAATAATTGATTAATCGGACGAGAATAAAGATAGAGTCCCATTATACATGTTAATATCGACAACAATGAAATTTATAGTAAGAGGAAAATCCGTCGACTTTAGAAATCGTGAGGGTTCAAGTCCCTCTATCCCCAAAACGACCCGGTTGACTCCCTAATTATTTATTTTCATTTTATCATTTTGTTAGCGATTCAAATCAAAATTCGTTATATTTATCATTCATTCTCATTCTACTCTTTTCTTTCACAAATGGATCTGAGCGAAAATTTTTTTCTTATCACAAGACTTGTGTATGATATATATGATACGCGTACAGTACAAATGATTTGAGCAAGGAATCCATTAAATTTGAATAATTAACAATACATATCATTACTTGTACTGTACTGAAACTTT